AGAAAGAACTATTTTTAGCGCTACTGTAATTTTGAAAATGAATACGTAAATGTCCATCAAAGGTAAGTAAATACATTCGAAACATATAAAATGCAGTGAATCCTGCTGTAAATGAAACTATTATTGCGAAAATTGGTGAATACAACCAACTATCATTAAGAATTTCGTCTTTCGACCAAAAACAAGCAAGAGGTGGAATACCACAAAGAGAAAGTGTACCTAATAAAAAAGTAATTCTTGTAATTGGAATATATTTTGTTAACCCTCCCATAAGAACCATATTTTGACTTTTATCTGGTGAAAATCCAACAATGGATTCCATTGAATGAATAATGGATCCAGATCCTAAAAACAATAAAGCTTTCGAATAGGCATGAGTGATCAAATGGAATAAAGCAGCCCTATAAGAACCTATACCCAGAGCTAATATAATATAACCCAATTGAGACATGGTAGAATAAGCTAAACTTCTTTTAATATCTCTTTGAGCAAGAGCCAAAGTAGCTCCTAATAATACTGTTATTACACCTATTAAGGAAATAAGATTCATTATGTAAGGTATGACTATGAAAAGAGGAAGAAGACGAGCTACAAGAAAAATTCCTGCTGCTACCATAGTAGCAGCATGTATAAGAGCCGAAATGGGAGTGGGCCCTTCCATAGCATCAGGTAACCATATGTGAAGGGGAAATTGTGCAGATTTAGCAACTGCGCCGAGGAATAAAAAAGAAGCACAAAGAGTAATAAATAAAGAATTTACTCCATTATTATGAATTAATTTAGTAACTATTTCGAACAAATCTCTAAATTCTAAACTACCCGTTATCCAATAAAATCCTAAAATTCCTAATAATAAACCAAAATCCCCTATACGATTGGTTACAAAAGCTTTTTGACAAGCACTTGCTGCAATTGGTCGTGTGAACCAAAAACCTATTAATAAATAGGAACACATTCCTACAAGTTCCCAAAAAATATAAATTTGTATTAAATTAGAACTAGTAACTAATCCCAACATAGAAGTATTGAAAAAACTCATATAAGCAAAAAATCTCAAATATCCTCGATCATGAGACATATAATTATCACTATAAATAAGAACCATGATTCCAACAGTAGTAATTAATATTGGCATAATAGAAGTAAGCGGATCAATCAAGTGTCCGAACTCTAAAGAAAAATCATTATTGACAGTCCAAGACCATAGATATTGATAGATAAAATTTCCGTTTATTTGCTGAATAGAAAGATTAACAGAAAATACCATAGCTATAGTTAGCATCAAAACACTCGGGAAAGCCCACATACGTCGAATATTTTTTGTTGCTGCAGGAATAAGTAGAAGTCCAAATCCTATTAACATAGTAATAGGAAATGGAAGAAAGGATATTATCCATGCATATTTAAATGTATGTTCCATAAAAAACACAAATTTTCGTTTTTTTTTCTTATAATTGTTTCCGATTCACCAATTTTTATTGCTTTTCAAGAAAACAATAAAAAAATGAAAAAAAAAAAGATATGAAACCTTAAATATTCTTATTTTACATTTTTCTTATTTTTTTTTTCAGATATTTTAAAAATTTGACAAAAGTTATAAATTGTTGCTTAAATGCTTTGTCCAAATAGCTCGATATAGAGTCATTTTTTAGTTATTAATTTTTTAACTAAAATATTCATTTTTGAAGTGGCAAAATTTTTTTTAATAAAAAAAGAGAAGGAGAATATGATATTAAAAAAAATTTTGCCACTAGACTAGAATTGTATTCTAGTAATATATAACCATATCATATACTATAGTAAGCAAAGAAAAAGTAAGAAAAGTAAGCAAAAATAACTATACCAATATCAGTAGAATATGGATATGGATATATAGTTTGCATCAATAAATCAACTAATTCTTCTAGTAATTTTTTTTTTTAATTACCTAATTTCTATTTTTTATGAAATTGATTGATTGTATTTCAATCCAATAAGATAAGAAAATATCAGAAATCTTATAAAAATCCTTACTTCTTATATTCTAGAACTGAATAAAAAAAAACGTAAAATGAAAGTTCCTTTTCTTAGCTAACGGAATGTCTTGTTTAACATATTAACTACTATAAAATTCCTTTTAAAATTTTTCTTTCTTCTATTTTTTCCTAGTTTATCATATATGTAACACACATGTATATATAAACAATATAAAAAAAAAAAAAAATTATCGACWAAATTAAATATAATATAAAAAATATAAAAAAAAAAAAAAACAATCCATATAGATCAATACATGTCTTTCACATACAACAATAAAAAGGAAGAACTCTTTTTTTTATGGCAGTTCCAAAAAAACGTACTTCTATATCAAAAAAACGTATTCGTAGAAATATTTGGAAGAAAAAGGGAAATTTAGTTGCACTAAAAGCCTTTTCTTTAGCAAAGTCAGTTTCTACGGGAAATTCAAAAAGTTTTTTTGTTCGGCAAACAAATAAGAAAATCTTGGAATAATTTGAATTCCGTGATTTAAAGAACTTTTCTATATATAGAATATGCAAATTTTTCATTAACTTATGTATTTATTTACCTCCTCAAGATTAGTTAGAACTAGCAGACAGATAAGTTAATATTCGACATAAAATAGCTGCTAGTTTGGTTCTAAGTATTATTTTATTTCTTTTCCTAATGGAAAAGAAATAAAATGTAATTATAATGAATATTAAAACTGTTTTATTATATGTCTATCTCAAGATCAAATGAAATTTTTTTTGTTTACTAAGTATTATTCTATATTTAAATTATGTACATAACAAACAACAAATATTAATACACTAATACACTAAATACATTAAAAAGTAGACTAAAAACAAGATTTTTAGAAAACGAGTCTTTTAATTTCTAATTTCGTTTATTAAATTTAGTAATTATATCTTGATATGTATAAAATCATCCTATTTATTTAATTTATATTTATTTTTTGATAAAAAAGATCTTTCTAAGTTTTCTAAGTGTTATTAAAAATGAAAAGAATACTTTAGTTTAAACAAAAGAGTTTAAAAGAACCCTTATTCATCCATTTCCTAAAGGATAAATCGGATTCTAGAATCTACATCTAGACGATTCAACATGAATTGACTATTATTATTTCAAGTAAGCCGCTATGGTGAAATTGGTAGACACGCTGCTCTTAGGAAGCAGTGCTAGAGCATCTCGGTTCGAGTCCGAGTAGCGGCATACTCTAAAAGAGATAGAATGGATCTTATAATGTATTTAATTCCCTATTTCAATTCTGTAATGAGACCCTTTTTATGTATGATATTTGCGACTTTAGAACATATATTAACTCATCTCTCTTTTTCGATCGTTTCAATTGTGATTGCGATTCATTTGATGATTCTATCAGTTCACGAAATCATCGGATTACGCCATTCGTCGGAAAAAGGAATGTTAGCTACTTTTTTTTCTCTAACAGGATTATTAGTTATTCGTTGGATTTCTTCGAGACATTTTCCATTAAGTAATTTATACGAGTCATTGATCTTCCTTTCGTGGAGTTTTTCCATTATTCATATGGTTTCCAAGCTATGGAATCATAAAAATGATTTAAGCACAATAACCGCGCCAAGTGCCATTTTTACTCAAGGTTTCGCTACATCTGGTCTTTCAAGTAAAATGCATCAATCAGCAATATTAGTACCTGCTCTACAATCTCAGTGGTTAATGATGCATGTAAGTATGATGTTATTGAGCTATGCGGCTCTTTTATGTGGTTCGTTATTATCAGTTGCTTTTTTAGTCATTACATTTCGAAAAAACATCGATATTTTTTTTAGAAGCAAAAATTTATTAATATTAATTAAGTCATTTTTCTTTGGGAAGATTGAATACTTGAACGAAAAAAGAAGTGTTGTTAAAAGCACGTCTTTTCTTTCATTTCCAAATTATTATAAATATCAATTAATTCAGCGTTTGGATTATTGGAGTTATCGTGTTATTAGTTTAGGGTTTATCTTTTTAACCATAGGTATTCTTTCTGGAGCAGTATGGGCTAACGAAGCATGGGGGTCTTATTGGAATTGGGACCCCAAGGAAACTTGGGCATTTATTACTTGGACCATATTCGCGATTTATTCACATACTAGAACAAATCAAAGTTTGCACGGTACGAATTCGGCACTTGTAGCTTCTATAGGATTTCTTATAATTTGGATATGCTATTTTGGGATCAATCTATTAGGAATAGGTCTACATAGTTATGGTTCATTCACATAAAATCTAATTAAATTGTAGAAATTCCATGCGGAATAAGTAAGACATATATAACGAAAATTTGTGTGAGTTTTTAAGAACTGTTTGAATTAAGATTCAAACAGTTCTTAAAAACTTGGGATACATCTTTCTAATTCACTTTATTATTTTTTTTTTTTCGTTGTACAGCGAATAGTTTCAAAAATATTATAATTTTCAATTATAAGACTTTCTATCTCATTAAGAAAAAAAAAACTATCTATGAAAATAATTAGATAGGATAGCTTGTATCTTGTCAACTGATAAAGAAAGAACGAAATCGGGATAAATACCAATTCCTATTACGGGTAAAAGGATACAGATTGAAACAAATAGTTCTCGTGGTCCAGAATCCACGAGATTTGAGTTTAGAACATTGAAAAAATTGTATCCATAGAACATTTGCCGTAACATAGATAACAAATAAATAGGAGTTAATATCATTCCAATTGCCATTACAAGGGTAATTAATATTTTTGGCATTAAAAGATATTTTGGACTGGTAATTAGTCCAAAAAACACTACTAATTCCGCAACAAAACCACTCATTCCCGGCAATGCAAGAGAAGCCATCGAGAAACTACTAAACATGGTAAATATTTTTGGCATTGGAATGGATATTCCCCCCATTTCGTCGAGATAAACAAGACGTATTCTATCACAACTCATTCCTACCAAGAAAAAAAGTGCAGCGCCAATAAATCCATGAGAGAGTATTTGTAAAATGGCTCCGTTGAGTCCCATGTCGGTTATAGAACTAATTCCTATAATTGTGAAACCCATGTGTGATACAGAAGAATAGGCTATTCTTTTTTTTTGATTGCGTTGACCAAGCGAGGTTGAAGCTGCATAAATTATTTGGATTGCCCCCACTATCACTAACCAGGGAGAAAATATAGAGTGAGCATGTGGTAATAATTCCATATTGATACGAATTAATCCATATGCTCCCATTTTTAATAAGATTCCCGCTAGAAGCATACATGTACTGTAATGTGCTTCTCCATGGGTATCTGGTAACCATGTATGTAGGGGTATAATCGGTGATTTGACAGCATAAGCAATAAGGAAGCCCAAATAGAATATTATTTCTAATGTCACAGGATATGACTGATTAGCTAATCTGTCAAAATCCAATGTCGGTTCATTGGAACCATATAAACCCATACTTAGAACTCCTATTAAGAGAAAAATGGAACCCCCCGCAGTGTACAAAATAAACTTTGTAGCCGAGTACAAACGTTTCTTTCCTCCCCACATAGATAAAAGTAAGTAAACAGGAATTAATTCTAACTCCCACATGATAAAAAAAAGTAAAAGATCTCTAGAAGAAAATAATCCTATTTGACCACTGTACATTGCTAACATCAGGAAATAGAACAATCGCGAATTTCGAGTAACAGGCCAAGCTGCTAAAGTAGCTAAAGTAGTGATAAATCCTGTTAGTAAAATAGGTCCTATGGAAAGTCCGTCGATTCCCAGTCTCCAGTGAAAATTGAAAACATTTATCCATTTAGCATCCTCTTCTAATTGAATTAATGGATCGTCCAATTGGAAATGATAACAGAAGACATAGGTTGTTATAAGGAGTTCTAACAAACAAATACCCATAGTATACCATCTAAATATCTTATTCCCTTTATGAGGGAGAAATAAAATTGAGGAACCCGCGAATATTGGCAAAACTACAAGTATTGTTAACCAAGGGAAATAACTCGTGATAAAGACAAGATGCGTTTTGACCAAAAAGCCCGTGCTCAAAAGAATATATTTTCTTGAGCACGGGTTTTTATCGGTAAAAAGGAATCAAATGATTCAAGTGGAATTTATTATAACGTATCAATAAGATAGACCCATGCTGCGAGTTGTTTCATGCCATAAATAAACACGGACACTCAAAAAATCTGTTGGACAGGCAGATTCACATCTTTTACAACCTACACAGTCTTCCGTTCTTGGCGCGGAAGCAATTTGCTTAGCTTTACATCCGTCCCAAGGTATCATTTCCAATACATCTGTGGGGCAGGCTCGTACACATTGAGTGCACCCTATACATGTATCATAAATTTTTACTGAATGTGACATTGGGTCTATAAATTCCAGTTTTGAACATAAAAAATTTTCGATCTGGTAAAGTAAAAAAATAATAATAATAAATTTAAAATTATATAATTTATTATATATTTATATTTTCTTTATATATAGAAACCAGATGAATCAATGATTTATCAAAAAAAATCTTAAGAATCAAAATTTTTATAAATCTGTTCATCAGAAGGGACCAAGAGACTTTGATTTATCTTTCAACAACCATGATCATATGAGTCGCATGAATCACACGTGCAACTTCACGTTGACTAATGGATCGTCAATATTTCAATCTAAATATATATTGAAATATTACTATACATATTAGTATTATTTGTAAATAAATATGTAAAAGACACTGAAATGATATTTTATAGAAAGTTTTTTCTACAATTTCTATATATATATTCTTATATGTATTTATATTATAGTTATGGTTAATTTTTCAACAAACTTGATTGATTAATACGAGTTGATTTTCTGTTACGATAGATCGACGAAACAATAGCTAGCCCAATAGCAGCTTCCGCCGCTGCAATCGCTATAATAAAGATTGAGAAAATCTCGCCTTTTAATTGACGACTATCAAATATATCAGAAAATAGTACGAGATTAATATTAACCGAATTTAGTATAAGTTCAAGACACATAAGTGCTCTAACCATGTTTCGACTTGTGATCAATCCATAGATACCGATTGCAAATAAATAGACACTCAAAAAAAGTACATGTTCGAACATCATTGACTAACTCCTGATCAACCTCGATTCGTTTCAATATGAACAAAAATTCAACCAAGTTGATTGACTAGAATCGAGCGATTACATAAAAAAGGGAATATTGACAGTAGATTAAACTAAAAATTTTTTTAATTCTAACTAAACTATTTATTATTGACGAGCCATAGTAATTGCGCCTATCAAAGAAACTAAAAGAATTATAGAAATTAGTTCAAACGGAAGATAAAAATCTGTTGATAAATGAATTCCAATTTGTTGAACGTTGTTTATAAAGTCTTGCTCTATAATCTGATTTGATCTTGTAGTCCAAATAATTCCGTACCATGACGTATCCGCGATAGTAGTAATTAGTGAAAAAAGAATACTTATACAAACTAGTGAAGTGACTCCATCTCCAATAGTCCAAAGATAGGAGTCGTTAGAATATTCTGAACCATTCACGAACATAACAGCAAATATGATTAAGACATTTATGGCTCCCACATAAATAAGAAGCTGGGCGGCAGCTACAAAAAAGGAGTTTGATGAAATATAGAATAAGGATATACAAACAAGAACCGATCCCAACGAAAAGGCGGAATAAATTGGATTAGTAAACAATACTACTCCTAGACCTCCTAATATAAGAAATGATCCCAGAAATACTACAAGTATATCATGTATTGGTCCAGGTAAATCCATTATGTATAAGAGAAAAATCAGTCAAAATGTTTCATGACCTTACTAAATAGTCCAGGAAAGAGAGGGGTGTTCCCCTTATTTTTTTTTTCTTCTATATGATGAGTTTTTAATGCAATTAAATCTTAATATGGATGGATTACTGTGGATATAGATATAGATAAAGTTATTAAATATTAAAATTATCGGCCAATCTTTTCTTTTTTCTTTTATAAATTATAATTTTTTAATATTTTAAAATAATTAAGAAAACACATATTCACAGTTTAAATTAAAGAGTGATTCTCAATAATCAATAGTTAATAAGATAAGTTTATTAGGTTCTCATAAAAAAAAAGAAGACTTGTTTCTGTTTATCTTTATATAAAAAAATATTAGTAATCAGTAATCGTTCTTGAATCAAGGGGTTTATCTTTATCCATTTTGATTTGACTGGAATTCATAATTGTTTGAATTGTGTAATCTCCAATTACTGACATTGGTAACCGACCTAATGCAATTTGATTATAATTTAATTCGTGACGATCATAAGTTGAAAGTTCATATTCTTCAGTCATCGATAAACAGTTTGTTGGACAATACTCGACACAATTACCACAAAATATACAGACTCCAAAATCAATACTATAATTAAACAATTGTTTCTTTTTAATCTCTCTTTTAAACCTCCAATCAACAACGGGTAGATCTATGGGACATACACGAACACATACCTCACAAGCAATACATTTATCAAATTCAAAATGAATTCGACCGCGGAAACGTTCTGATGTGATCGATTTTTCATAAGGATATTGAATAGTTACAGGTAAACGATTTGTATGGGATAGGGTAATTATGAAACTTTGACCAATGTACCTTGCCGCCCGTATTGTTTGTTGACCAAAATTTATGAACCCGGTCACCATAGGGAACATATTGTAGATCTCCGTGAATAATTTGATGTTTCTTTCTCTTGTTTAAGATCAGTTATGAATGGAGAATATCGTTATCTTATTCTATTCTTTATAGGTAAATAAGTTGGGAAGAAGTTGTCAATAATAGATTACCCAGAGAAATAGGTAAAAGGAATTTCCATCCAAAATTTAAAAGTTGGTCCATTCTCAGTCTAGGTAAAGTCCATCTTGCTGTGATAGGAATGAACAAAAACAAATAAGCTTTAGCTAATGTAATAAATATACCAATTGTTATTCCAAAAACTCCTGTCATTTTATTTAATCCGAAAAATTCAGGAATAGATATATACGGAATAGAGAAATTCCACCCGCCTAAGTAAAGAACTGTTATAAATAATGAAGAAACTAATAAATTTAGGTAAGAAGCAAGGTAAAATAGAGCATATTTAATACCCGAATATTCTGTTTGATAACCTGCTACTAATTCCTCCTCTGCTTCTGGTAAATCAAAAGGTAATCTCTCACATTCTGCTAGGGAAGAAATTAGAAAAACAACAAACCCTATAGGCTGACGCCACAGATTCCACCCCCAAAAACCATATTTTGACTGTGACTCAACTATATCAACTGTACTTGAACTGTTAGATAATCATAGTCGATAATAAAATTACTGTTCATATCGCTATTTCAAAACCGTACATGAGACCTCAGCTTCATACGGCTCCTCTATGGTCACAAATAAATGTAAGTACTTGTTTGGTATTATTGTAATTTTTAGATTCTAATTCTAATACCGCGAAGTCCAAAATTAGACCAACGAAATTCCGTCTGCTAGAATAAAAAAGCGCTTCCGAATTGATCTTTTCCATTAAAATTACAATTTCTCTTTATTCGGTAATAACTTAATCCTTAAATAAAATACTCGTTATATCAATAAATTAGGTTTTATCAATAACTCTAAAGAAAGAATTAGTTAGAAAGAATTGATCATTAATTCCAAATTTATGATTAAGAATTCCATGTATGTATATAGTAGATATGAATATTGAATGGGGAAAAGAAATAAATATCCTGTATCGTATTTTTTTATTTCATTTTTCCCATTCAATATTTTGCATTCTATTTCTTTTGCTCCTGTCCTATTCTTCTTTCTCAGAGGAGAGGAGGTACTCTGAAAAAAAAAAATAAAGGATTAATTCGTTTTTTATAGTCATTTCTTTAATCAGTGAATAGGAGCATACTCGAGATCGGAATCGTGGAGAAGTACTACTTGGTCATTTCTACCAACTTAAAGTCCTCATTATGATTCGTTTTATCCAAAGCTTTATGTAAAAAAATCCTTTTTTTATCTTAAATTATCTCCATTACTAATCTTTTGTGTACCTTGGTGTTCCTAACTGTCCACTGATTTTTTATTGATCTCCAGTATGGTAATAAATACAAGACAGTATGTAGAAACCCCATACGGGTGATCTTTTGTACCCGCTTCAAGATATGATAATTGGTCAAAGAATCTTAACCTTGGGGTAAACAGTTTATACTGCTTATGTTTCTATTCTCGTACATAGGGAATGAAATTTAATCCTCTTACTGCAAATTTATAAGCAGTTTGCTTTTACTCATCTAACTATCTAGCTTAATTCATCAACCCTAATGATAAATAAAAAATAAAATATCCATTGAATATAATATATTAAATTTCTTTATTCTATTTCTAGTTCTAGAAAAGAGGGAAAATAATAATGTTCTGCCGAATCACACGTAGAGATATTGATAACACACATAGAGTTAATGGTATTTCATAACTGATAGATTGAGCAGCAGCCCGTAGACCACCTGAAAAAGAATATTTATTATTCGACCCATATCCTGACATAAGAAGTCCAATAGGGGCAATACTTGAAATGGAGATCCATAAAAAAACGCCTATACTAAGATCGGCCAAAACAAGGTGATATCCAAAAGGAATTACTAAATAACTTAGTAGAACAGATATGACCGCTATAGACGGTCCCGCGCTGAACAAACGAATATCTCCTCTAGATGGGAGAAGATCTTCTTTAAAAACTAATTTGGTTCCATCTGCTATAGCTTGAAGAATTCCCAATGGACCGGCATATTCAGGCCCAATGCGTTGTTGTATTGCTGCAGATATTTCTCTTTCTAACCACACAATTACTAGTACCCCTATTGTTATTCCCAATATAAGGGTGAAAATAAGAACAAAGATCCATATTAGTCCATAGACTTCTTTTAAAGATTCCGATCTAGAAAAAGAATTTATAGCTTGTATTTCCGCTTCTGTCATATCAATTATCATTTCAACGATCAACTTCTCCCATAATGATATCTATACTACCTAATATCGTCATGATATCTGCCAATTTCATTCTTTTAACTAGTTGAGGGAGAATTTGCAAATTGATAAAACCGGGTGGACGAATTTTCCATCTCCAAGGGAAAACACTACTATCTCCTATCAAATAAATTCCTAATTCTCCTTTTGGGGCTTCTACTCTCACATAAAGTTCTTGCTTCGACAATTCAAAATTGGGCGAAAGTTTTTTAGTAATAAATCTATATTCAAAATTATTCCATTCGGAATTTTTTGCTTTATCAAAACGTCGGACTTCTAAATTCTCATAAGGTCCTCCAGGAATTCCTTCTAGAGCCTGTTGAATAATTTTTATAGATTCCTTCATTTCACCGATTCGTACTAAATAACGAGCTAGTGAATCTCCTTCTTTTTGCCATTGGACTTCCCAATCAAATTTATTGTAACACTCATAACTATCAACTTTACGAAGATCCCATTGGATTCCAGAAGCCCGTAACATTGGTCCTGATAAACCCCAATTTATTGCCTCCTCTCCACCAATAATGCCCACTCCTTCAACGCGTTCCAAAAAAATAGGATTACGCGTAATAAGTTTTTGATATTCAACAATTCCTGTTAAAGAATAATCGCAAAAATCCAAACATTTCTCTATCCAGCCATAAGGTAAATCGGTAGCAACCCCCCCAATACGGAAATAATTATGCATCATTCGCATACCTGTAGCGGCTTCGAATAGATCATATAACAATTCCCTTTCTCTGAAAATATAGAAAAAGGGAGTCTGTGCACCGATATCTGCCATAAAAGGTCCAAGCCATAATAAATGAGAAGCTATACGACTCAGTTCTAGCATAATTATTCTAATGTAACTGGCTCTTTTAGGTACTTGAATGCTTTCTAATCGTTCTGGTGCATTTACTGTTATTGCTTCTGTGAACATAGTGGCTAAATAATCCCACCGTGTTACATAAGGCAAATATTGTATAATTGTTCGATTTTCCGCAATTTTTTCCATCCCTCTATGTAAATAACCCAATATAGGTTCACAATCAATAACATCTTCACCATCGAGAGTAACAATTAGTCGAAGAACACCATGCATTGATGGGTGGTGAGGACCCATATTCACTATCATGAGATCCTTTCTTGTAGCTGGTACAGTCATAACTTTTCTTCCTTAATTCAATTCAGTATTCCATGAATTTAGCAAAATGAAGTTGATCAAAATGAAAAATTTAATAACTAAAGAAAAAATTCAAACCAATCTTAAACTTAAAATTAACGAGTTTTTGACTCCCGAATACCCAACTGGTTAATCAATTTCTTATAACGTACTCGATTTTTCTTTGACAAATAATCCAACAGCCGTTGACGTTTTCCCAGAATTTTTCGTAGACCTCTTTGTGATAAAAAATCTTTTTTATGTAATTTTAAATGTGAAGTAAGTCTTTGTATCTTATCAGTGAAACTAAATACTTGAAATTCAACAGATCCACAGTTTTTTTCTTTTTCTTGTCGAATAGCCGAGATGAATGAATTTTTGACCATAAAAACAAAATTTTCTTTTTTTTTTCTTTTACGCGAATTTTACCGATCAGGAAAAATAAAAATATTTATTATACGTGTTATTTGCAGTTATTTGAATTTAGTACAAAAAAATTTCTCATTTCTTCATATAGAATTTTTTCTATCCAAATCAAATTTTCAATTTGATTTGGATAGAAAGGAACGATCCATTTTTTTTTTTCAAGATTTTCCTATTCAGGAAAGAAAATGTTTTTTCGATAAAGAAAAATAGATATAAGATATAGAGGAAATATACTATGTTATATTTATATTTATTATATACTATTAATATAATTTAAAGAATTTAAAGAATTCTGAATCGTGGATACATATGTATTCTTGATATACTGAAATTACTGCCATTATTGGTATCAAACCAATAACGATTCATACAAGCTAAATCTTCTAATCGATAATTGGGCCAAAGAAAAAATTTGAATTTAATGAATTTCTTTGTATATGTATTAAGATGTTTTTCCTTGTTCAAAAATTGTCCACAGTTGTTTATGTTGTTTTGATTACAGAATATTGGATTTCTACCCATAATATTCCAATTCTGAGAATTAAAACAAATGAAAATTCTCAATTCTCTACGACGTCTGTGGGATAGAATATTTTCAGGAACAAGGAAATCATAATAATTTTTGTTGTTTTTAGTCATAAGTATATTGCTGTGTTGTGCAACAGATTCATGAAATTTTTTTTTATCAACATATTCTTTTTTTATTATATATTTTCCATCAGTTTGGCGTTTAGTCTTATCAACCAATGAAATACCTATGGTTTGATATATAATATCTTTTCCATCCCTTTTCATAGATAGACGAATTGGTTCGACAATAAATATGCCTCTTTTTACCAATTCTGTAAGAGTTAGATCTTTCTGAATCAACATTACATCTAGATGCATCTCTCCTCTTTGAATTGAAGATATAGCTATTTCCTTTGGATCTATCAGTCTAAGTAGAAGACAATATACCTTTATATTATTGATCATTCTTTGATTCAAGAGATCATCCCATCTTAATTGAAAAAGAAAATATTTTTTCAAGAAGAAATTGAGTTCTGCTTCTTTCTTGCTCTTAGATTGTTTTTTTTTTCTACTTTTTTTAATGTCTGTTCTTGTATAATCTGTCTCAACATCTTTTTCATTTTGTTTTCGTAAATCTAATACAAGATTTCCTTGACCTTGTTGTTCATTTTTTTTTTTTACATTGATCTTTTTACTTTTACTAATATTTTCATAGAAATGCAAATTAAAAATAAGTAATTTGGTAGGTATGATCCACGGTTTTATTTTATACGCATTAAAAAGTAGTAATAATTCTGGGAAAAACCAAGGTTCTAGATTTGATATGCTACGATAGAATTTTTCTTGATTCATTCCCATCCAATCAAAAAAGGATTTTTTTTTTAATTTTTGATAATTTAGATTTTTAGTATTTTTATGAATCTTGGTGTTGATAGGCGTATTGTCCCGGGTCTCAATATCAATATTATTTCTAATACAGAAATCGGGAATTTTATAATTTAAAAATAGTCTACCCATATTTTTGTCCCTATCAATGAGAAATCTTTTTTCTAGATAATTATTAATAACTATCCTTATCAATCCATAAAAGGGTTCGGGTTTTGGTGTATTGAAATTAGATGAAATTTTTTTGTTTTCCACTTCTTGTAATTGTAACGTTGATTCATAAATATATGAGTTTTTATTATCCTCAAAATTTATATATTTATATGATAAAATATCATATCCGAAATGTTTTTTCAATTTGTCTTTTTGACTCATCAATGAATTTACTGCATAGTAATTTTCTTTCATGTAATGAATTAATTGGTCTTTTTCTTTTTTATATAAATCCGATTTCGTTGAGTCTTTTTTTTGAATTATACGACATTGGTTGGCCCTATTTTGCCATTTTTTTGGTACTAAATAAGACCACTTAGTCTGAGATAAATTATATTGATAATGACCCCTTAACCACATTTTCCATTTATTCATTCTATACTTATGTATTTTCTTATGCTTTGGTTTGGAACCAAATATTCCTTGTGTTGTACAATAATTCTTTATTATATCTGTAAGAAAAGGATAGGTGTTATGATATTGAAGTACAGATTTCAAAGCATATTTATTAAGTAATTGATTTTGCGAGAATTTGTAAAATATATATGCTTGAGACAAAGAAGATAAGTCCCAATAAATATTAGAATTTTTGTTGCTAATACTAAAATTAGTATTATAAAAAATATTATAAAACGACTTTTTTATAGTCGAAATAAAGTTCATTTTTTTTTGATTTGTCTTTTCAATTCCTTCTTGATTTGTTTTATCATTATAAATGTATTTAGTTAAAATTTTGTCTGTTGATTTAAAACTTGGAATCTTAATGATACATAGTAATAGATTTATGTATATTTTTTCAATGAAAGATTTTATAAAATAATGCGATTTACGTATTAATCGGATATTTTTTCTTTTAAATATTTGCCAAATATCCTTCTGTAATTCCGCTCTTTTATCATCATAAGTTAGAACTATTTTTTTATTGTCTTTTGTGATTCCTTTTATTTGACTCCTAATTGTGATTGTCTTATTAGCAAGATCTTTCATTTTTGTTTCGATGAGTGAATAATTTTCATTTCCGCAATTAAGGAATTGAATTGCAATCGTCGATTCGCAACGAATCTTATTATTTATATTAGAATCTCTTCCATTTTTATTTTTAGTCGGTTCATATATTTTAACCCTACTCGATTTTAATATGGGTTTTACTTTTTCAAGTTCTTTCATTATTAGGTCCATAAATAGAATTATTTTGATGACCCATCTTGTTTTTTTTTTTGAAACTTTTAGAACCCCATTTCCTCTTTCTTTGAAAACTCTTATAACTTCTAAAAGTTTCTTTTTCGCTTTTATCGTTTTTTTTTCGAGTTCTTTAAAAATGGGTTCAAAGAAAGAAGGTCGTTTTCGGGGAGACCCAAAGGGTAGCTCTGCTTCTCTTCCCCAAACTGTTAAAAAACAAAAGTTATCTTTTTTCTCTGTTTTTTGCCTTTGCTGATCTCCATAATTAAATCGTACCTTAGATCTTTGCCAGGGTTTCAGACAAAAAGGAAATAGAATCTTTATTTGAATACCATCTCTTAACCAATTTTGGGGAAATTCCGTTTCTGATAATTGAACACCATTATAAGTACATTTAACATGCATTTCTCCATTCCATTCCTTCCAATCCTCGTACCATTCGGGGAATTGAAACAATAACATACGACTAATATTTTTAGCTATTATTAATACGGGAAATATAACATATTTTCTAAGAAAAGATTGAGTTACTAATATTAAACCTCTTATTGCTTGAGTAAATAGAAAGCTATCCCAAGCCTCTGATATTGCTATTCGTTCATTTTCCTCTTCTTTCTCTTTGTTTGTTTTCTCATTTTCTTTTGTATGTTCTTGCTCAAAATAAGAAATTTGAGATTCTGAGGTTCCCCCTAACCAATTCCTAATTTTAAATATATCAAAAAACGAAAAAAAAAATGTTTTGTCTATTCGATCCAAAAAAAGTGGAGAATGCGCATTTGCTTGAAATATTTTCAAGATAATTGTTTTACGTCTTTGAGCACGCATAGATCCTTTGATTATACCACGGCGAAAATCCGATTGTTGTGAGTAACGTATCAAAGCCACCTCGTCTTCTTCATCACTGGTATTACTAGTAGTATTATTAGTAGCACTCGAATTAGTACTCTGATCGTTATCAGTATAAATTATTATGCGTTTCCCTTTTCTTGACCGAATTTCAGGATCTTCCGTCGATTCTTCTTCATCTTCTTCTTCCAAATCATCTGTTAATTTGTATGACCATCTAGAGACCTTTTTACTAATTTCTTCCATTCCAATAGAATTTTTTCTAATTTTTATTAGATCATTTGGATCAGTTGTAATTATATCGAATAAAAATTTCAAAGATTTTATTTGACTTTCTGAATCTATTCCTTGCGCACGTTCAAAATAAAATTTTTCAATTGAGGTTAAGGAATTCTCAATAGGATTCGATAAAAATTTCTCATCAGAATAAAACCTATTCTTTTTATGTTCAAATGTTTGATAATTTTTAGGAAATAGACCATGAATTTTATTTATCCACAATATTTCTAAGGAATCCACTCTTGAAGTTATTAAATCAGTCATGATTTCATCTGAATCTACATTTTTTATTGTTCCGCGGTAAGGTCCATTCAAAAAAGGATCATACATTTTGGGTAAATATTCTTGTTCATGCTCATCATCACATAATCTGGTTCTTTTTTCTAGTATATTTAAAGCAAAAGATCCTTTCTCTTTTTCTAAATTTTGTATTCTACTTACAAATTCGTTCCTTAAGTTGTATTTTTTTTGTTCATTATTATAAATCCAATAATTATATAGGTCTTCGTGGTATAGTTTTTCTGTCGTGTAGAAAGAAATTTTTCGCTCTATCATTTCTGAAAAGGTTGATAAACTTGGCGGATATGTAAAAGAGATTAGATTTTTTCCTTTATTTGGGCATATATAAAAAAAATATTGTGACATTTCATTTCGTATAGCATTTTCAAACCTATCATTTTTTAAATATCTCAATGGGCGGTTCCATCGTTTATAATCGAAAAGAAAAGTTACAATAGGTTTTTCAAACCAAAAATAAGTTTTCTCTTCTTTAAGTTTTCCCAATTCCCAATTATCTTGATGGATATCAAGATAAGAATCTTCGTAAACCGGGCTATCTTTGTCTTCTTTAGTGGATCCCTCTTGTTCCTGTTTCGTCTTCTTCGTTTCGTAAGTTGTTTCTACATCGCTTTCTTCCCTTTCTGAGGTTTCTTTCAGTTTCTTAGTACCAATAGGCGATGGCATTCTGCCTAAATAGTAGACACAGGTGATAAAT